TCTGCATGTAAAAAAGGAATAAATAAATCAATCAAATTCCGGGAGGCGTCATGAAGTGCTTCTTTAGGAGTTAAACTTCCATTTGTCCATATTTCGAGAAAAAGTATCTCCTGTTTTTCATTCCCATTCACATAAGAATGAATGCTATGATTCGCATTTCGAACAGGCATGAATACAGCATCTATAGGATAACTTCCGTCTTGAAAGTTATTTGGCGTTTTTATACGATATCCGCGATTCCTCTCAATTTGTAATTCAATACACAAATTAATTGGTTCCGTTAGGTTAGCTATATGCTGTGTATTATCAACGATTTCCACAGAAGGTGGTAAGATAATGTCTTGAGCAGTTACATATCCAGGACCCTTGATACAAATAGACGCGTTACGAGTTCCATATAGATTACTTCTCAATACAATTTCTTTCAAATTCATTAAAATTTCATGTACGGATTCTTGAATACCTATTATGGTAGAATATTCATGTGGTATTTTCTCAGATTTTGCGCGTGTGATACATGTTCCTTCTATTTCTCCGAGCAAAGCTCTTCGCATCGCAATTCCTATTGTATCCGCTTGACCTTTCATAAGTGGGGCCAGAATAAAGCGTCCATAATAAAGACGCTTACTGTCTGCTCTTGATTCAACACACTTCCACTGTAGTGTCCGAGTAGATACTGTTACTTTCTCTCGAACCATAGTATATTATTTGATCAAATCATTGAATTATTTATTTCTCTTGAAATCTCTTCAATGTTTATTTTTACACACGCCTTTTTTTAGGGGGCCTACAGCCATTATGTGGCATAGGGGTTACATCGCGTATGAAACTTAATAGTATACCACTTCTACGAATAGCTCTTAATGCCGCATCTCTTCCGAGACCCGGGCCTTTTATCATGACTTCTGCTCGTTGCATACCTTGATCCACTACTGTCCTAATAGCATTTCCTGCTGCGGTTTGAGCGGCAAATGGTGTACCTCTTCTTGTACCCTTGAATCCACAAGCCCCGGCGGAGGACCAAGAAATTACTCGACCCCGCACATCTGTAACAGTCACAATCGTATTATTGAAACTTGCTTGAACATGAATAACTCCCTTTGGTACTCTACGCGCATTCTTACGTGAACCAATACGTCTATTTCTACGTGAACCAATTTTTGGTATAGGTTTTGCCATATTTTATCATCTCATAAATATAAGTCAGAGATATATGGATATATCCATTTCATGTCAAAACGTATCCTTATTTTTTTTTACTTATTTATTTGTACATCTGTACATCGGTTACTTTTGATTTCTAGAGTCTTTTTTGCTTTAGAAAGATTAGCCTTGTCTTTGTTTATGTCTCGGGTTGGAACAAATTACTATAATTCGTCCCCGCCTACGGATCAATCGACATTTTTCACAAATTTTACGAACAGAGGCCCTTATTTTCATATTTGTCATTCCTTTTCTTACTATTTATTGGAAGAAAATAAGTTTCTTGAAATTTTTAACTTCGAATTGTATCCCCACGAAAGAATGTTGAAATTGAAAAAACCACCGAATCATTCGAGTCTTTGCTTTGGAGTCTATAAACTATACGTCCTTTGGTTTAAATAAGGACTTACCTCAATTTTTATTCTATTTCTTGGTAGTATACGTATAAACCAACGTCGAATCCTTTCCGAAACAAAAGCCAGAATCATATTTTCATTATCTCAAATCTAAACGAACCCGGAAGATACATACCATTGGTAAGTTGTTCAGTAATTAAACCCTCATGAATCTTTTTTTTGTTTCATTCCAGGTAAAACCGCTTTGAAGTATCAACTAATGTAAGAGGGGTAATATTATAAAGTTGTCCTTTCTCTTTTTCACAAATATGAAAGTTCTGCGTATAATTCGTCTATCAGAAAGATTACCATATATAACACAAAATTTCTCCGCCGATTCCTTCTATTCGAGCCCTTCGGTCTGTCATTATACCTCGAGAAGTAGAAAGAATTACAATCCCCATTCCGCCTAAAATTCTAGGAATTTTTTGATAGTTAGAATATATTCGTAAACCGGGTCGACTGATCCGTTTTAAATTTAAAACAGTTCTATACGATCCTTTTCTATTTCTTCTATGTCGTAGTGTTAAAACCAAAAAATATTTATTGCTTTCCTGATGTTTTCTCACGTTTTCAATAAAACCTTCTTGTAAAAGGATTTTAACAATATTTTCAGTGATGTTAGTAGATGGTATTCGAACTGTTCTTTTTTTATTCATGTCAGCATTTCGTATAGCGGTTATTATGTCAGCAATAGTGTCTTTACTCATGATAAACTAAGATTTTTGTTGCCCCCAAATTTTGATATAATCAACATGCTCTTTTTCTTTTTTTATTTATCTTTATTTCTGAATTATTAAAGGTATATACGTGATATATAAAAAATCTACTAATTAATCGGTTTCATTCAAATACCAAATACTATAACTATATTACGGCCTTCCCTTATAATACTTCGGGTGCTAATGAAACTATTTTAGTGAAATTTAACTGTCTTAATTCCCGGGCGATCGCGCCAAAAATTCGGGTTCCTTTAGGATTTCCTTCTTGATCAATAACAACTGCAGCATTGTCATCATATCGTATTATCATACCGTTGTCGCGTTTGAGTTCTTTACAAGTACGTACAATTACAGCTCGGATTACTTCTGATCTTTCTAGAGGTGTATTTGGTACGGCTTCCTTGATTACAGCAACAATAACGTCACCAATATGAGCATATCGTCGATTACTAGCTCCTATGATTCGAATACACATCAATTCTCGGGCTCCGCTGTTATCCGCTACATTCAAATGGGTTTGAGGTTGAATCATATCGTTTTTTTATCGATTTTTTTTGTTTTCAATGCAAGGGTCTAAATAAAAAAAAAGAAATATTATTTGTTCAAAACAAAAAACCTGCAATTTTTTTTTATTTTTTTTTTCATACAAAAGACCCCTTTCCTTTGTTTCTACATCCCTATCCCGAAAGAATGAATTGAGTTCGTATAGGCATTTTGGATGCCGCTATTGAAATTGCCCTTCTGGCTATATTTTCTGCTACTCCGCTCATTTCATAAAGTATTCTACCGGGTTTAACAACAGCTACCCAATATTCGGGAGATCCTTTACCCGAACCCATACGTGTTTCTGTAGGTCTTACTGTAACGGGTTTGTCTGGAAATATGCGTACCCATATTTTTCCACCGCGGCGTGCGTTTCGTGTCATTGCTCGCCGCCCTGCTTCTATTTGTCTAGATGTGATCCAAGCGGGTTCAAGCGCTTGAAGAGCATATCTACCGAAGCAAATACGATTGCCTCGATAAGATATTCCTTTCATTCTTCCTCTATGTTGTTTACGGAATCTGGTTCTTTTGGGGTTATAGTTGATGGTTGTTTATCAATTCCATCCATCTCTACTACAGAACTGGACATGAGAGTTTCTTCTCATCCAGCTCCTCGCGAATTAAACAATTAAAAAATAATATACACGGTGAATAATATACGGAATCGTGGTATTCTTTTAAATTTTATCTAATCTATATCTATTATAAATTAAAAATTTTTTGTGTTTTAATATATAATTAAACACGTCTTCTATTTATAGATAATGTCGTTTTTATATAACGTTATAATGAATCTTTATTTTCTTTTTCCTTTGTATTATCATATCGAATCGACTAAAATTTAGTAAAATTTAGAAATAAAAAAAAATTCGCGGGCGAATATTTACTCTTTCAACATTCAATTGTAAGATTAGTCTATGACATGACCTCTCAGAATAAATGAATAGGTTTCTGGTTCGTTCCGCCATCCTACCCAATGAATCATTAGGATTCGTTTTCAATAGAATCTTATGCATTCACAGGTTCTGTCGTCCCCACCACTTCTCGATTAATGGTTAGGTCTGAATTCTACAACGGAGCCCTTAATGAAATTTATTAATGAATGAAATTTTTTCTTGAGTCAACCTTCTCAGTCTTTATTGGCTCAGGGCTCTTGATTTTTTCTTCTATGCACCGATTTGTCTAATTATGGATCAATCAGTATTGATGCTTTATTACATTCCCTTTATATGAGATGACTCATAGACCTTACATATTGGAATTATATATCATTGATATTTCTTTTCCTATCTTTCTCTCACCCTTCCATTTATCTGTATACTTTTATTGCTTTACAACTCATAATCAGATTGGTTTTTCTTTTGTGTTTATGCAAAAAAGATTTCAGTTGCTACAATGATATGACTCATATATCATATCTTGACTGGTTCCTTATATCCAGATAATGCGAAGCGATGAGTTGATTATTAGTTCTATAGTTATCAGTTCGTACTACGGGCCGGTCGATTTTGTTGAATCCTATAATCCTAAAAAAACCAACGAGTCACACACTAAGCATAGCAATTATATCAAACGATTAATCGAATTTTTATTCAACCTTATAGAATTGTTCATTTTTTTTTTTTATTTAACAGAAAAGGAATGAAAGAGTTTGCCTTTTTTTGTTTTATCACCAGATAGAACTAAATACAAGTAAAGTAAGTTCTTATTATTCCTCGTCTACAAATATCCAAATTTTGATGCCTAATACCCCATAGATAGTTCGAACTGCGTAGGCACAATAATCAATTTTAGCTCGAATGGTTTGTAGAGGAACCCTACCTTCTCTGATCCATTCAACACGTGCAATTTCTTTTCCGTCGATACGCCCTGCAATTTGTACTTGAATTCCTTTTGTACCTGCCTGTTCAGTTAATTCAATAGCTTTTTTCATTGCTTTGCGAAATGAAACTCTATTCTTTAATTGTCCGGCTATAAATTCTGCAAGAATATTGGGGTGCCCATAAGGATTTGAAATTCTTCTAATAGCAATGTTGAGTTTTCGGTTTACACAATTGAGTTCTTTTTGTACATTCATCTGTAATTCTTCGATTCTTCGAGTCCTGTCTTCTATTAATAACTTGGGGAATCCCATATA